CACTTATGCACAAACCCCGTCTGGGGCTAATAGTGTTCATGTCCCATCTGATCTACAACCCTTTTCGCTCCGCTTAGCTGTAACCCCCTCTAGGGGTATTTTAGTGATAGGTTCTATAGGAATTGGACGATCCTATTTGGTCAAATACCTAACGAAAAACTCCTATCTTCCTTTCATTACGATATTTCTGGACAAGTTCCGGGATACAGTTTTTCGTTTTGCTGATGATGATGATGACAGTGATGCCAGTGATGATGAGATCGAGATTTTTATTGATGCTCGTGACCCTATTGAGGCTATTAATCAAGATATTCATGTTTTTGACGATATGGATATTGATTTTGATCCTAGTATCTATAGTTTTGAGGAGAGAGATGCTCATGACGATAAGATTAATATGGAGCTAGAACAGCTAACTAGGATGGATGCGCTAACTGAGGAGATGGACACGGTGTGGCGCGTAGCCCAATTTTATATCAGCCTTCAAATCGAATTAACAAAAGCAATCTCTCCTTGCATAATATGGATTCCAAACATTCATGAGCTGCATTTTAGGGATTCGGGTTCCTTCTCCCTCGAGCTATTAGTGAACCTTCTCTCCTGGGATTGTGAAAGATCTTCCACTGGAAATAGTCTTGTTATTGCTTCGACCCATTTTCCCCAATTCGTGGATCCCTCTCTAATAGCTCCGCATAGATTAGATACGTGCATTAAGGTACGAAGGCCTCTTATTCCACAACAACGAAAGCACTTTTTCACTCTTTCATATACTAGGGGATTTCGCTTGGAAAAAAAAGCGTTCCAGGCTAATGGATTCGCGGCCATAACCATGGGTTCCAATGCACACGATCTTATAGCACTTACCAATGAGGCCCTATCGATTAGTATTTCACATGGGAAATCAATTATAGACGAAAATACAATTAGATTCGCTCGTCATAGACAAACTTGGGATTTGCGAGCCCATGTAATACCGGTTCAGAATTCTCGGCTCCTTTTCTATCAGATAGGAAGGGCTGTCGCACAAAATTTACTTCTAAATAATTGCCCCATAGATCCGATATCTATCTATTTGCAGAAGACATTCTGTAACGAAGGGGATTTTTATTTGTACAGCTCGTACGTCGAACTTGGAATGAGCACGAAGAAATTAACGATACTTCTTTATCTTTTGAATTGTTCTGCCGGATCGGTCGCTCAAGATCTTTGGTCTCCACCCGAACCAGAGGAAAACAATAGGATCGCTTATGGTAGACTCGTTGAGAATGATTTTGATCTAGTTCATGGCCTATTAGAAATAGAAGGCATTCTAGAGGGATTCTCACGGACAGATCTAGAGGGATGCTCACGGACAGAAAAAGATTGCAGTCAGTTTGATAAGGATCGAGTGCCATTGCTTCTTCGGCCCGAACCAAGGAATCCCTCAGATATGATACAAAATGGATTTCAATCTATGATTGATCAGAAATTTATCTATGAATCGGAGGAGGTGTTTGTCGCGGGGGAAAAAGTCAACCCGCAGAAGGTGTTCTCCAATTTCATAGTTTGGGCTCCTAGAATATGGTCCCCTTGGGGCTTTCTATTTGATTGGGTCGAAAGGACCAATGACAATGAATTGGGAGTTCCCTATTGGTCCAGTTCATTTTGGGCCAAGCAGATCCAGTTCGTTCTTGCGGACTATGAAGAGGATGAGCTTGAAGAGAATGATCAAGAGAATGATTCGTATTATGATGAAGATGAAGTTGAACCGAATCCTAATCCTCTTGAAGCGGATGAGCAAAAGAAGGAGAGGGGTGTGTATTATAAGCTTGACGATCAAGATAACGATGGGTTTGAACCTCAATTTGACAGGTTTAATTATGAAGTCGGTGATAAGTTTTACGAGGCGTTCTTGCAGAGTATATACCTGACACGAGCTAGAATTCGAATTTCCAAAGAACAAGTCCTTTTTCGAATAAGCCAATTCATTTGGAACCCTGGAAATCCATTCTTTGTCCTATCCGAAGATCCGGCCCTTGCCTCTATGTTTTCACATCGCGAATTCTTTGCAGATGCAGATGAAGAGATATTAAAGTGGTTTATTACTTCCGAAATCAAATCTATGAGAAAAAGCTGGATTTTCGAGGAGACGCAAGAAAAGCGCTTCGAAGGGTTGAATCATCGCCGGAGATGGCTTAGAAGAACCAATAGTTCTAATGGATCTTTCCGTTCTAATACTCTAGCCGAGAGTTATCAGTATTTATCAAATCTGTTCCTATCTAACAGAACACTATTGGATCAAATGCAAAAGACATTGGTGAGAAAAAGATGGCTTTTCCCGGATGACATGCAAAAATTTTTCATGGAACAATATGCTACTGCTGAACCACGGAAGAATTGAAATCTTAGATCAATACACTATGTATGGATGGTATGAACTGCCTAAACAAGAATTCTTGAACAGCGAACAACCAGTTCAGATATTCACGACCAAGAAGTACTGGATTCTCTTTCGGATAGG